ATATAGGCTCAAAATAAATGGGTTTATTTATATTGCATAAATATCAATCAATGCAATGAATTGTTTCAAGGCCGGGCCTAATTACCCTTTTCGAGAACTTCTTGATCCCCTCTTTCCATATTTTATTTATCGTTTGTGTTTGTTAATTTCCTGGTTTAGTGTGATAGGCATATCACATCTTATCTTAACAATGAATGAAAGTGGGAGAAATTTAATGAAGTTCAATCCTTTTTCTGGCAGACAACTCACTCCTAGAAATATATACCTTCATATTTTTTCTATAAAATATATTATATATTTAATATTATCCTTATATTGACAATTTCAACAAACTGTTCATACTATGAGCATAGTATGATGGCGTTCGGGCAAGCATGCCCCCATCGTCTAGTGGTTCAGGACATCTCTCTTTCAAGGAGGCAGCGGGGATTCGACTTCCCCTGGGGGTAGGGTACTACGAAAGGAAGTTGATCATGGATTATCAATAGATTGAGAATTGATTTGTCCGGGGTCGATGCCCGAGCGGTTAATGGGGACGGACTGTAAATTCGTTGGCAATATGCCTACGCTGGTTCAAATCCAGCTCGGCCCAAGGATTCGCTGAGCCAAGATCACATTATATAATCCTATAGCTAGCTATAGAAAGAATAAGAAAAAACTTTCAGATATACTCCTCTTTTTTGTTCTCATAAATTCTGATCTTTTTAATAATCTAGATTCATATCACGATCTGTAAGTCTAAAGAAAAGAGCAAAGAACTTAAAAGACTCTTTTTGTTCATTGAACGATGGATTCTCAATCGTTTTGGCAATAACAAAAGGATTAAATTAATCCCTAACACCTTATTTTTATTTTTGGGGGATTGTAGTTCAACTGGTCAGAGCACCGCCCTGTCAAGGCGGAAGCTGCGGGTTCGAACCCCGTCAGTCCCGACATACCCTTTTCTATGAAAGGGGCGATGAAAGAGGGATAAGGAGCATAATTTTTAGATCATTAAAAAAACGGAGCATAATTTAGAACTTAACCCTGTCCTTCTTTCCATTTCCCCTCGATTCTTTGTTTGTATTTGTAACCAATGAAAGCGGAAACGCAGTTAGATGATATTTCATTAGATGCTTGTACCCGGAAGGCTAGAATTTTTTTCGAAAAAGAATGAAAAAAAGGGCATTTTTATTTGATTAGAAAGATTCGGTATGGATAAAAGATCTTCTTATGTTATACTATTCAATTCTGGACGGTGAATCGATTTGCTAGCTCAGATGATATTGTTAGTCACGATATTGGGCCGAGTCAATATCATTATCATTATCATCGAGATGTAATTCATCCCATTGAATTTACAGGCGAAAGGTTTATCATCTCTATGGGATTAAATCCCGAGTTATTGTGAAGTAAAAAAAAACGAAAGATGAGATTATGGAAGTAAATATTCTTGCATTTATTGCTACTGCACTGTTCATTCTAGTCCCTACTGCTTTTTTACTTATCATATATGTAAAAACAGTCAGTCAAAATAATTAAGTTGAATGAAACTTGACTTCGGAGTTCTTAGCAAGGATTCCCTTTTTTATTTTTCGTCTTAAATGAAATGAGCGGACTAGAATCCGCAGTATTCTATGAGATCGGATAGTATGGTAGAAAGAAAAGAGTCATATATTTCTTTCTACCATACTATTTTTTTTTAGTATTAGACAGTTAAAAAAGCGAACTCAATTTCGTAGTACCCTTAGAGTCCACTTCTTCCCCATACTACGAGTGAAAGGGAAAATGTAAAGACTACCATTAAAGCAGCCCAAGCTAGACTTACTATATCCATGTGACTTGTGTCCCCTATCTCTATGAATATGCAGGAATTATTCCATTATTGCTCACTAATAATAGTGGAATCAATGGTGCAGAGTCAAAAAAAAAGGGGGGGTGTTCTGCACCAACACTGTTGATGAACTAATTCCCTAAACCCATTTATTCTTAATATGATTTCTAGTAGAATCGGGAAACATTAAGCCCAAGCAAAATAACAACAGGTAGTGACGTCCTTCCAAGTATCGAGGGGATGTTACTAATAGAACATGTAAGATAATAGAATATCCAGTGTTTATTTTTTCGACCTTACTAAATAAAAGGCATAAAAATAGGGAATCAAGACGGATCGCTATCCATCACAATCACAGACCTCCATTCCCCATTTGATCTAATCCTTACCCTCTCCCGATTCTGTCTTTTAAACAATCGTAAACTAGTCTAGTCTTGACTAGGACTAAGGTTACTGAATAGAAAAGAAAAAAAGTGCCAATCGAATTCAAGGCCTAGTTAGTAGACACTCCAGTGGAAGGGCTATCAAGACTTACCGATCACTCTAATCTTTTCTTTTGGTGAATCCTTGGCGCAAGTATTTACAGCCCTCTACAGATGTTTAGAATCAAAGAAGTATCAAAAGCCGCCCTCCCCTGGAGAATAATTCGTTGAGTTATATCAGTAGAAGAGACTAAGGATTTTTTAG